TTGAAAATATGAATAAGCAGGCCCATATAAAAGAAACGCGATAAATATTCCAAAAAAAGCTATACTAACTGAAAAAATGGCATTTCTCACAAATTCATACCAATCAAAATAATTAGAATTGTTAGAATTTGAATGTAAAAAGTTTATCGACGGGGTTAACCATTTTGATAATATATCAAAATGAGTTCTTCCTTGACCAAAAGGAATTCCTATGGATCCGACGAACAAAGTAAATAAGACCAATACAAGAAGTGCCAATAACATAGTATTATCCGATTCATAAGGATATGTGGTATTTTTTTTATTGGCAAAATTCTTAATAGTAATAAGGGGTCGCATCATATTTCTTACATTAGCATCAATTGGATATATTTTTTTCGAAAAAAAAGAAACCCTTTCATTATTATTCATTGTTGATAAAATCCAATTCTTTTTTTTTTCGTTCCTTTTTTTCCCCATATGGATATAGAATAGAACACATTATTTTTTTTGCCGCTGTAATTTTGAAAATTAAAGTTTAAATGCCCTTCAAAAGTAAGTAAATACATCCGAAACATATAAAATGCTGTTAACCCTGCTGTGAAACACGCTATTATTGCGAAAATGGGCGAATACGCCCAGCTATCATTAAGAATTTCGTCTTTGGACCAAAAACAAGCAAGGGGTGGAATACCACAAAGAGAAAGTGTACCTAATAAAAATGAAGTTTTTGTAATTGGCACATATTTTGTTAAACCGCCCATAAGAGCCATGTTCTGGCTTTTATCTGGAGAATATCCAACAAGGGTTTCCATTGAATGAATAATGGATCCAGACCCTAAAAATAATAATGCTTTCGAATAAGCATGCGTGATCAAATGAAATAAAGCAGATCGATACGATCCCATACCTAAAGCTAATATAATATAACCCAATTGAGACATTGTAGAATAGGCTAAACTTCTTTTAATGTCTCTTTGAGCAAGAGCCAAAGTAGCTCCTAATAGTATTGTTATTATACCTACCAAAGAAATTATATTCATTATGGAAGGTATAGCTGTAAAAAGAGGAAGAAGTCGAGCTACAAGAAAAATTCCCGCAGCTACCATAGTAGCCGCATGTATAAGAGCCGAAATAGGAGTAGGACCTTCCATAGCATCGGGTAACCATACATGAAGAGGGAATTGCGCCGATTTAGCAATCGCACCAACAAATAATAGGGAAGCACACAAAGTAAGAAATAAAGAATTGGCCCCGTTATTATCAATCAAATTATTAGCTATTTCGAACAAATCCCGAAATTCAAAACTCCCCGTTACCCAATAAAGACCTAAGATTCCTAAAAATAAACCAAAATCCCCTACACGATTAGTTACAAAGGCTTTTTGGCAAGCACTTGCCGCAAGGGGTCGTGTGAACCAAAAACCTATTAATAGATAGGAACACATTCCAACTAATTCCCAAAAAATATAAATTTGTATCAAATTTGAACTCGTAACCAATCCAAGCATGGAAGCATTAAAAAACCCCATATAAGCAAAAAATCTCAAATAGCCTCGGTCGTGAGACATATAATTGTCACTATAAATAAGAACCATTATTCCAACAGTAGTAATTAATATTAACATAATAGAAGTAAGTGGATCTATCAAGTATCCAAAATCTAAGGAAAAATCATTATTGATTGTCCAAGACCATACATATTGGTAGATAGGACTGCCATTTATTTGCTGAATAGACAGATCCGCTGAAAAAATCATAACTATACTTAATAATAAAACACTAGGAAAAGCCCATATACGACGAATATTTTTTGTTGCCGCCGGAACAAGGAGAAGACCCATCCCTATTGCTATAGGAACTGGAAGGGGAACTAAAGGTATGATCCACGCATATTGATATGTATGTTCCATAATAAAATTCAACTTTTTTTATTAATTGTTTAATTGTTTCCGATTCACCAGCTCTTAAAGAAGTTACGATTGGTCAATAAAATGAAGTCAATGTTGAAAAGTTATTTTATTACTTAATTATTACATTATTACAATAATAGAAATCTAATTTAAATCCATATCCATATAAAAAAATTATACCAAAACAAAATAAGTACTTGATTCTGATAGGATTCTACGACCCCCCCCAAAAAAAAACCGATAAACATAAAAAAGGTCTCTCTTTTTTTTATTATCACATACCATATTAATAAATTAACTACTAAAATTAACAGATACTAGTCTCATTCTATTTTTAGAATTTTACAGTCGAGTTTTATTAAATTAGGTAAGAGTTCTGAAACTTTTTTATTTCTTTTTTTAAATTCAATTTCTATATCCGGGGATACCATGGGTATATATACAAATGCATATATGGGATAATATATAGCTACAATAAATATAGGGTATAGATGATTTAGAGTATTAGTAAAAATATTACTATTACTATATATTATATAGTAAGTTAGTAAGTACTAGCCGGTATAAATCATTCTTTCTTCGGATATTGTATGTATATGTAATAGTTAAATGTATATATAATATTTTAACTATTACATATACATTTAACTATTACTAATGAATAACCTCTGTATTTTTAAATAGCGGTTCCGAAAAAATATACTTCTATGTATGTCCAAAAAAAGTATTCGTAAAAATTTTTGGAAAAATAAAGCATATTGATCATTGATAAAAACTTTTTTATTTTGCAAAATAACTTTCCACCGGGAAGGGGATTATAAAAGTGTTTTTTTGTTTTGATTCGATTAAAAAAATCGGATAAATGAAAAAGAAGTCGGCAAAAAATAAAAATGAATGGTGTATTGTATAAAAAATGGAAATTATGGGCATGGATTGAGAACATAATTATCTAGTTTAACTCTTCAATTCTATAAAAACTTAAGCCGCGTGAAGAGCCATTGAATTGTTAAAACTAACACCATATCACACTACAATTAAGGTAACGGTTATTGAATGTTCAAATAGGGAGGACGGGATTTAGAAAGATATTTTTTATTGTTTTCTCAAGATATTGCATTGAATTGAGCCCTTCTCCTTCAATCTCGACGATTGAAGATAGATGTACTATTATGATTTCGTCGAGCAAGCCGCTATGGTGAAATCGGTAGACACGCTGCTCTTAGGAAGCAGTGCTAGAGCATCTCGGTTCGAGTCCGAGTGGCGGCATCTTATAAAAAAATACTAGTAAACTAAATACTATAAAAACTCCTATAATTATAATGTATAAAATTAAATTCCGGATTTCCATTCCATTGTTGGGGGACATCTTTCTTTTAGGACTTTTATGATATTGTTTACTTTAGAACATATATTAACTCACATTTCTTTGTCGATTGTTTCCATTGTAATTACGATTTATTTGATGAACTTATTAGTTCACGAAATCGTAGGGCTATATGATTCGTCGGAAAAAGGAATGGTAGCCGCTTTTTTATGTATAACAGGATTATTAGTTATTCGTTGGATTTATTCAGGACATTTACCCTTAAGTGATTTGTATGAATCATTAATGTTCCTTTCGTGGAGTTTTTACATTATTCATATGATTCCCTATTTTAGGAACCATAAAAATCATTTAAATGAACTAACTGCGCCGAGTGCAGTTTTTACCCAAGGATTTGCTACTTCGGGCCTTTTAACTGAAATGCATCAATCCACAATATTAGTACCTGCTCTACAATCGCAGTGGTTAATGATGCACGTAAGTATGATGATATTGAGCTATGCAGCTCTTCTGTGTGGATCATTATTATCAGTAGCTCTTCTAGTCATTACATTTCGAAAAAATATCAATTTTTTTTTGAAATGTAAAAGCAATCAATTACAAATTGGGACATTTCCCTTTGTCGAACTTAAATACGCCAATGAAATAAGCAATGCTTTAAAATTAAAAAACAAGAATTTTAAAGCATTTAGAAATTATCATAGGTATCAATTAATCCAGCAATTAGATTCTTGGAGTTCTCGTGTCATTAGTCTCGGATTTATATTTTTAACCGTAGGTATTCTTTCAGGAGCAGTATGGGCTAATGAGGCATGGGGATCATATTGGAATTGGGACCCAAAAGAAACTTGGGCATTTATTACTTGGACAATATTCGCAATTTATTTACATACTAGAACAAATGAAAATTTGCAAGGCTCAAATTCTGCAATTGTGGCTTCTATGGGATTTTTTATAATTTGGATATGCTATTTTGGAGTAAATCTATTAGGAATAGGGCTGCATAGTTATGGTTCATTTGCATTAACATCTAATTGAAGAAAAGGTCTTACAAATCCAATACGCAATATATGGGAATAGCATATATAAAGAAAGTTTGTATGGGTTTTTAAGAACCATTTGAATCAAGTAGTGATTCAAATGGTTCTTAAAAACTACAAAAATACTTTAATACTTATTTAGTTTTCATTGTACAACGAACTATTAAAAAAATGAGTCTTTTTTGTCTATTTTTTTATATGTTATATTTTACTTATTTATGAAAACGATCTATAAAAGTAATTAGATATAATAGCTTCGACCTTGTCAATTGATAGTGAGAGAACGAAATCCGGATAAATACCAATACCTATTACGGGTAAAAAGATACAGATTGAAACAAAGAGTTCTCGCGGCCCAGAATCAAAAAAATGACAATTTGGAGAATTAAATTGTTTGTATCCATAGAACATTTGACGTAACATAGATAATGAATAAATAGGAGTTAATATCATTCCAATTGCCGTTACAAAAGTTATTAGGATTTTGGGGATTAAAAGATATTTTTGGCTCGTAATTAGTCCAAAAAATACTACCAACTCTGCAACAAAACCACTCATTCCAGGCAATGCAAGAGAAGCCATCGAGAAGCTACTGAACATTGTAAATATTTTTGGCATTGGAACAGCTATTCCTCCCATTTCGTCAAGATAAACAAGACGTGTTCTATCGTAACTCGTTCCTGCCAAGAAAAAAAGCGCAGCACCAATAAATCCATGAGATATCATTTGTAAAATGGCCCCATTTAGTCCTGTATCAGTTATGGAACCAATTCCTATAATTATGAAACCCATATGAGATACGGAAGAATAGGCAATTCTCTTTTTTAAATTGCGCTGACCCGGGGATGTTGAAGCTGCATAAATTATTTGAATTGCGCCTACTATCATCAACCAAGGAGAAAATATAGAATGAGCACGGGGTAATAATTCCATATTAATCCGAACCAATCCATATGCTCCCATTTTTAATAAGATTCCGGCTAAAAGCATACATGTACTGTAATGTGCTTCTCCATGGGTATCTGGTAACCATGTATGTAGAGGTATAATCGGTAATTTGACAGCATAAGCAATAAGAAATCCAAAATATAATATTATTTCCAGCGCCACCGGATACGATTGATTGGCTGATGTTTCAAAATTTAATGTTGGTTCATTGGAACCATATAAACCCATACCCAGAACTCCCATTAAGAGAAAAATGGAACCCCCTGCGGTGTACAAAATAAACTTTGTAGCTGAGTACAAACGTTTTTTCCCCCCCCACATGGCTAAAAGTAGGTATACAGGAATTAATTCTAACTCCCACATGATAAAAAAAAGTAAAAGATCTCGAGAAGAAAATAACCCTATTTGACCGCTGTACATTGCTAACATGAGGAAATGGAATAATCTCGAATCTCGAGTAATTGGCCAAGCCGCTAAAGTCGCTAAAGTAGTGATGAATCCCGTGAGTAAAATGGGTCCTATGGAAAGTCCATCGATTCCTAATCTCCAGTGAAAATCAAAAAAATGAATCCATTTATAATCCTGTTCTAATTGGATTAATGGATCGTCGAATTGGAAATGATAACAAAATGCATAAGACGTTAGAAGTAGTTCTAATATGCATATACAAATAGTATACCATCGAATAACCTTATTTCCTCTATGAGGGAAAAAGAAAATGAAAGTACCCGCGAATATCGGTAAAACAGCAATTATTGTTAACCAAGGAAAATCATTCGTGGTAAAAACAAGATACACTTTGACCAGAAAAACCCGTGCTCGAAAAAAAATAATATAATTTATCGAGTACGGGTTTTTGTCGGTAAAGATAAAAAAATGGATTCAAGTGGAATTTTCTGGAATGTATTAATAAGCTAGACCCATGCTACGAGTTGTCTCATGCCATAAATAAACCCGGACACTTAGGAAATCCGTTGGACAGGCGGATTCGCACCTTTTACAACCTACACAGTCTTCTGTTCTTGGAGCAGAAGCAATTTGCTTAGCTTTACATCCGTCCCAAGGTATCATTTCTAATACATCCGTGGGGCAGGCTCGTACACATTGAGTACATCCTATACATGTATCATAAATCTTTACTGAATGTGACATTGGAGCTATAAATTTTTTTAACATCATAAATTTTCGATCTAGTAATTAATTATATATTGTAGACACTAGACGAATCAATGATTTAGATTTACCAGAACCAACCAACTTCTGGATCTGCTCATGAAAGAGGGACAAGATACTTTGATTTATTACGTTTTAGCAAAGAGCACCATATCATATGCTTATGTCGCACATACCCATTTTAATTGGTAACTATATTTTATTTAATTTATATGTATATGATTATAATTATTTATTCAACAAATTAGATTGATTGATACGGGTTGATTTTCTGTTACGATGAATTGATGAAACAATAGCTAATCCAATGGCTGCTTCAGCAGCTGCAATTGCTATAACAAAAATAGAGAAAACATCTCCTTTTAATTGGCGACTATCAAATAAATCAGAAAATGTTACAAAATTGATATTAACTGCATTCAGTATAAGCTCAAGACACATAAGCGCTCGAACCATATTTCGACTTGTAATCAATCCATAGATACCGATGGATAATAAATAGGCACTCAAAACAAGTACATATTCGAGCATCATTGATCAACCCCTCATCAATCTCAATTCATTTCAATATGAACAAAAATTCAACCGATTCAATTGATTAAAATAGAATAATATAAAAGGAAAGTACGTAATGTAATTTAAAGTAAGGTATTGTTAATAGATAATAGATACAACTAAGAGCATTTCCATTTTAGAATTTTATCCATGAACAATAAATAAATAGAATTTAAAGAAAAGAGAAAGTCCTTATTAATTATAAGTATTTAGTACTGACGGGCCATAGCAATTGCGCCTATCAAGGAAACTAAAAGAATTATCGAAATAAGTTCAAATGGAAGAAAAAAATCTGTTGATAAATGAATCCCAATTTGTTGACCATTATTTATCAAGTCCTGCTCTATAATCTGGTTTGATCTTGTAGTCCAAATAATCCCGTACCATGACGTATCTAGGATAGTGGTAATTAGTGAAACAAAAATACTTGTACAAACCAATGAAGTCACCCCATCTCCAACGGTCCAAAAAAGATGGAAATCCTTGTAATATTCTGAACCATTGATGAACATCACAGCAAATACAATTAATACATTTATTGCTCCCACATAAATAAGAAGCTGTGCAGCAGCTACAAAATGCGAGTTCGATGGAATATGGAATAAGGATGTACAAACAAGAACCAATCCCAATGAAAAGGCAGAAAAAATGGGATTGGTAAGTAATACCACTCCTAGACCTCCCAATATAAGACCTAATCCCAAAAAAACCAAAAGAAAATCGTGTATTGGTCCAGGTAAATCCATTCTATGTAAAATAAAAGATAAATTCAGTCGAAATTTTTCATGATACGATTGACCAACCCAGAAAAAAAGAAGTTACCCTTAATAATAATTCTATATTATTTTATTTATTTTTTGATATGTTCCCGTATTAATATTGAATTAAATATAATGGGGTGGGGTTGATGTAGATATACTTATTAATATATCTGTTTCTCTATCCGAAAGTTATATATATTATAATAATTATTATATATAAACCGAGAAATTTCGAAATTATCTAAGATATATATGAATTTTTAATCAAAAAGAAAACCACTATTCTCACCACTCGATAGTTAGGATTTTTAGTTATTGACCAAGGAAATGAAAGAAGCTTCGCTACTTTAGATCAAAACTTACTCAATTGGTAATTGTTCTTGAATCAAGTGGTTTTCCCGTGGCTTTTGTGATTTGAATCGAATTCATAATTGTTCGAATTGTGTAATCTCCAATTACTGGCATTGGTAACCGACCCAAAGCAATTTGATTATAATTCAACTCGTGACGATCATAAGTGGAAAGCTCATATTCTTCAGTCATTGATAAACAATTCGTTGGACAATACTCAACGCAGTTACCACAAAATATACAGATTCCGAAATCAATACTGTAATTAAGCAAGCGTTTCTTTCGAATATCAGTTTCCAATTTCCAATCAACAACAGGTAGATCTATAGGACATACCCGAACACATACTTCACAAGCAATGCATTTATCAAATTCAAAGTGGATTCGACCGCGGAAACGCTCCGATGTGATCAATTTTTCATAAGGATATTGAATAGTTACAGGTAAACGATTCGCATGGGATAAGGTAATCATAAAACTTTGACCGATATACCTTGCAGCCCTTACTGTTTGTTGGCCATAATTTATGAACCCAGTTACCATGGGGAACATATCTTGCATATCTATGAATAATTTGATGTTTCTTTCTCTTGTTTGAGAAAAGGTATGAATCTAGAATATCCTGTGCCTTTACAATGAAAAGAGTTGGGAAGAAGTTGTCAATAATAGATTACCTAAAGAAATAGGTAAAAGAAATTTCCACCCAAGATTTAATAGTTGGTCCATTCTCATCCTAGGTAAAGTCCATCTTGTTGTGATAGAAATGAACAGGAACAAATAGGCTTTAGCTAATGTAATAAAGATACTAATTGTCGTTCCAAAGACTCCACCCATTTCATTTATTCCTAAAAGCTCGGGAATTAATATGTACGGAATAGAGAAATTCCAGCCGCCCAAGTAAAGAACTGTTACAAATAATGAAGAAACTAGTAGATTGAGATAGGAAGCAACGTAAAATAAACCAAATTTTATACCAGAATACTCGGTTTGATAACCTGCTACTAATTCTTCCTCTGCTTCTGGTAAATCAAAAGGTAATCTTTCGCATTCTGCTAGGGAAGAAATTAAAAAAACAGTAAACCCTATAGGTTGGCGCCAAAGATTCCAACCCCAAAAACCATACTTTGACTGTGCCTCAACTATATCAACCGTACTTGAACTGTTAGATAATCATAGTCGGTGAGAACATCACTATTCCCATCGCTATTGCAAAACCGTACATGAGACTTAAGCTTCATACGGCTCCTCGATGGCCACAAATAAATCTAAGGGCAGGTTCAATATTATCTCGATATATATACTTGTCTTATAGGGTAGATAGAGTAAAGATACATCGGAGAGTCCAAAATTAGACCAACGCAATTCTGTCTGCCATAATAACAAAAAAAATGCTTCTGAATTGATCTCATCCTTTATAATTTTATTTTTTTTGTTCAGTAATAACTTAACACTTCAATGAAAATACTCGTTATATCATGTTGTATCAATAGATATTTCTACTCATTTCTTTCGATTACAAAGAAGAATTAGACATTCTATTAGTTCATGAATCACGATAAGAATTTTATCTGTATTAATGTGGATAAATAAAATATAAGGGTTCCTTCGTTCCTGATAGTAATTTGTTTAATCAGTGGGTAGGAGTATACTCTGGATCGGGATCGCGGGGAAGTACTTCTTGATCATTTCTACCAACGTAAAGCCCCATTAGGATTCCTTTTATGTTATGCGGAAATAACCCCTTGGATAACTTACTTACATTATCTCTATTATATTACTAATAAATCCTTTGTGTACCTTGGTATTCCTAACCACCCACTCATTTTTGTTCGACCCCCGGTATGGTAACATACAGCAGTAAAAACTCCATACAGTGAATCTTTTAGACCCGCTTCAAACTATGATGATTAGTCAACCAGTTTTGGGGTAACCCGTTTCTACTGTATTATATTTACGTCCGCTTAGTTTAACCCTTGTACCTAGGGAATGAGACTTAATCTTTTGACTGCCAATTTCTAAGCCGTTTTATTTCACTCATATAACTATCTGGTTTAGTTTATCGCCCCGAATGATGAATCAAAAATGAGGATATCTATTCAATACATTCATCAATATATTCAACTTTTTTCTTAGAACTAACTAAAATTATTTCCTAGAATGAAAATGAAATAAAAAAAATAGGCAAAAAAAGTGCATGTCCTAACGAATCGCACGTAGAGATATTGATAATACGCATGGAGTTAATGGTATTTCATAACTAATCGATTGAGCAGCAGCTCGTAGACCACCTAAAAAGGAATATTTATTATTTGATCCATATCCTGACATAAGAAGTCCAATAGGAGCAATACTGGAAATGGCAATCCATAAAAAAACTCCTATACTGAGATCGGCTAAAACAAGGCGATATCCAAAAGGAATTACTAAATAACTTAGTAAAATAGATATGACTGCTATAGATGGTCCGATACTGAATAAACGAATATCCCCTCTAGATGGGAGAAGATCCTCTTTAAAGAGTAGTTTGGTACCATCTGCTAGAGCTTGAAGAATTCCCAAAGGACCCGCGTATTCAGGCCCAATACGTTGTTGTACTCCTGCAGATATTTGTCTTTCTAACCACACAATTACCAGTACTCCTATTATGATTCCTAATACAGTAGTAAAAATAGGAACAAGTAACCATATGAGTTCATAAACCTCTTTTAAGGATTCCGATATGGAAAAAGAATTGATAGCTTCTACTTTTGTCGTATCAATTATCATTTCAACGATCAACCTCTCCCATAATAATATCTATACTACCTAGTATTGTCATAATATCAGCCAATTTCATTCTTTTAACTAGCTGAGGAAGAATTTGCAAATTGATAAAACCGGGCGGACGAATTTTCCATCTCCAGGGAAAAACACTCCGATCTCCTATCAGAAAAATTCCTAATTCCCCCTTTGGGGCTTCTACTCGCACATAAAGTTCTTGTTTAGACAATTCAAAAGTAGGCGAAGGTTTTTTACTAATGAATCGATAATCAAAATCATTCCACTCGGAATCCTTTGTTCTATCAAAGCGCCGTACCTCTAAATTCTCATAAGGCCCCCCTGGAATTCCTTCCAGAGCTTGTTGAATTATTTTTATGGATTCCGTCATTTCACAGATTCGGACTAAATAACGAGCTAATGAATCTCCTTCTTTTTGCCATTGTACTTCCCAATCAAATTCGTCGTAACACTCATAATGATCGACTTTACGAAGATCCCATTGAATTCCGGAAGCTCGTAGCATTGGTCCCGATAAACCCCAATTTATTGCTTCTTCTCCGCCAATAACGCCCACCCCTTCAACTCGCTCCAAAAAAATGGGATTGCGCGTAATAAGCTTTTGATATTCCGTAACCCCTGTCAAAAAATAATCACAGAAATCCAAACATTTATCTATCCAGCCATAAGGTAGATCGGCAGCTACCCCTCCGATACGGAAATAATTATGCATCATTCGCATACCTGTGGCAGATTCGAATAAGTCATATATTAATTCTCTCTCTCGGAAAATATAGAAGAAAGGAGTCTGCGCACCGATATCTGCCATAAAAGGGCCAAGCCATAACAAATGAGAAGCTATACGACTCAGCTCTAGCATAATTACTCTAATATAGCTCGCTCTTTTCGGTACTTGAATATTCCCCAACTGTTCTGGTCCATTTACTGTTATTGCTTCTGTAAACATAGTAGCTAAATAATCCCAGCGTGTTACATAAGGAAGATATTGTATAATTGTTCGATTTTCTGCAATTTTTTCCATTCCTCTGTGTAAATAACCCAATATGGGTTCGCAGTCAATAACATCTTCCCCATCTAGAGTAACAATGAGTCGAAGAACACCATGCATTGATGGGTGTTGAGGACCCATATTGACTATCATGAGGTCCTTTCTTGTAGTTGGTACAGTCATATATTTTTTACCCGATTCATTATTCCATGAATTGCTGAAAACTAAATGTAGTTCATCAAAATTCAAAAATATAATTTTATTTTAAATTAAAAATTAAAGTAGAATAGAAATCTAATAAATCAAAGAATTCAAAACGAATTTTCAAATTAACTTAACGAGTTTTTGGCTCCCGAATATTCAATTGACTAATTAATTCTTTATAACGTACTCTATTTTTCTTTGACAAATAAGCCAGTAGCCGTTGGCGTTTTCCCAGAATTTTCCGCAGACCTCTCTGAGATAAATAGTCTTTTCTGTGCAATTCCAAATGGGAAGTAAGTCTACGTATCTTATTGGTGAAACTGAATACTTGAAATTCAGCAGACCCCCTATTTTCTTCTTGCGGAATAACCGAAATGAATTTTGACATAATTTAATTAAAGAATCCTTCTTCCCTTTTTCTTTAGTTTTTACAGATATGTATTTTACTGATCAGTAATAATAATAAATGCCAGTCATTTTAATTTCTTATACACAATAATCTGGATTTATTCGTATACTTCTTTATTTTTTTTATCAAATTCAATTAATCAATCCAATTTTCAATTTTATTCGCGGGTATGGGTTCAAAGGATTGGTACATTTCTACAACACCCATAAAGAAGAATGGACCCAAGATAAAAAGATTATGACGACTCATTCCTAGATATAATTGCTAAGATAAGGTCATTGAATCAGTATCATGTACCAGAATATAACACAAGGCGCATGCATATTTTTTTGTCTTCATATATTATACCAGATATGCCCGCTTGATCCGTAGAAATAATACCATCAACTCATTATCAATCGTGGATACATATGTATCCTTAACATACTGAAACGACTACCATTATTGGTATCAAACCAATAGCGATTCATACAAGCTAAATCTTCTAATCGATAATTGGGCCAAAGAAATAATTTTATCAATTTATTTGTATCTCCATCAAAACGCTTATCCGCATAAAAAAATTGCCCGCAGTGCCTTGCACTGTTCCCATTGCCAAATACTGGGTTTCTATCCCCAACATTTACATTTTTCGAATCGAAACAAATTTGAATTCTCAATTCTCTACGATGTCTAGGAGATAAAATGTTTTCAGGAAAAATAAAATCATAATGATTTTCGTCTTTATTCCCAAACAACTTTTCATGTCGTGCAATAGATTCATTAAGACTATTCTTCTCAACATTTATTTTTTCTTGGAATCTTCGATTTGTTTGATGCTTACTCTTATGCACACGTGAAATAGCTATGGTTTGGTACATGATAAATCGCCCATCCCATTTTATGGATAGCCGAGCTGGTTCAATAACCAACACCCCCCTTTCTATCCATTTTGTAAGAGTTATAACCTTTGGAATCAGCATTACATCCAGACTCATTTCGTCTCTTTGAATAGAGGATATAGCAATTTCCTTTGGGTTTCTCAATCTAAGCAGTAGACAATATAACTTGACATTTTTGATTATTTTTTGGATAAAAGAAGGATTCGATCTCAATTGAAAAAGAAAATATCTTTTCATGAAGAAGTCTAGCTCCGCGGATATGTTGTATTTCCTTCTGTGTTTTTGAATGTATGATCCCCCATAATCTTCTTTAACATCTTTTTGTTTTTTTGATGAATCAGATCCAAGACCCCCCCCGGCTGGCTGTTGGTTTTCTTCTTGATTTCTATGCGCAAATTCGAGCGATTTTTTTTTATTATATGATATACGCATATCCTTTTTTTGTTTTTTGTTGATATTTTTATTAAATTTTAAAAGAAGTAAATTTATTGGTATGATCCGCGGTTTAATCTTATATGCATCATTAAGTAAGACAAATTCCGGGAAAAACCAAAGTTCCGGATTCGATATTGGCCAATTTGGTATTTCTTCATTCATTCCCATCCAGTCAAAAGATATTTTTGTTTGATTGGCGGGGTTTATTTGTTTATGAATCGCGAAATCAAAAAGATTTTTATTATCCATTTTATTTTTATCAATTATTTCATATTTCATATAATTATTAGCATTTGTATTTTTTTTAATGTTGGCGTTGCCCCCGATATCTATATTTGTCCATTCCTCAATATCGATCTTTTTTCTAAGACAAAAATTAATAGTTCTCCAATCAAAAAATTTTCTATCCGTATTTTTATACCTATCAATAATATAATCTTCTCGTAGATAATTACTAAGGTCTATATCTTCTGGCCAATCAAAAAATTCAGGATTATATGTCTTGTAATTATAGGTAACCCTCGGGGCCTCTTTTATTTGTAATGCCGACCCATAAATGTATGAATCCTTCTTATCTTCATAATCATAATGAATATATTTATTTGATAAAAGATCATATTTGTAGTTTTTAAATTTATCTTTTTGACTCGGTAATGAATTCACTGCATAATTGTTTTGTTTCTCGTAATGAATTAATTGTTCTTTTTCATATAAATCAAAATTTATTGAGTTTGTATTTTGAACCATAAAACTTTGCTTGATTCTATTTCGCCATTTTTGCGGCACTAATCTAGACCATCTAGTCTGAGATAAATCGCATTTATAGTGGTCATTACCCATTAACCAGCTTTTCCATGTCCATGTATTAATTCCAAAATATTGAAGTTTCTTATGCCTTGATTCGGAATGAAATATTCCTTGTGTTCCACAAAAATTTTGGATTCTATCTTTAATAAAAGGAATTGTTCCGTTATATTGAAATAGGGATTTCAAGTGATACTTGTTGATAACTTGGGTTTGTGATAATTTGTAAAATACATATGCCTGTGACAAGGAAGAGAAGTCACAAAAGATCTGTGAATTTTTATTAATAATATTTGAAATAGGCTTTTTTATAGTCGAAATAAAATGAATTGTATTTTGATTTGTTTCATCATTGTAACTGTATTTATCAGTAATTCGTTTTTTTGATTTAAATAAAATTTTTACACTGATTTTTGAAATATTAATGATAGGTAAAAAGATATCTATGTATATCCTT